GGATTCTATGGGAACAATAAGAAATAGACATGAATACAGTAAGAGAAGGAGGAATAGTATAGAAAAAGTTCTACTATATATGATATACGAGTCATCCCCACACTTTTTTTTTTATTTCATTATTTTTATTTCATTAATTGAATTTCGTTTGATTAAAGCGAAGTTCGTTAAAAACCTCTGCCTTCTTTGAAATATCATGAACAGTTCCTGTAGGTTGAGCGCCTTTTGCAAGGAAATATAGAATAGCAGGAACATTTGAATAAGTTTGATTCTTTATCGGATCATAAAAACCAACTTTTTGAAGATCTCTTCCTTCTCTTCGGGATCGAACATCAATTGCAACGATTCGATAGACGGCTCATTGGGATAGATGTAGATGAACAATACCCCCCCTAGAAACGTATAAGAAGTTTTCTCCTCGTACGGCTCAAGAAAAAATGATTCGAAGTTATGTCTATGTATAGAATTCTCATGGCAAATAGATCCATAAAATCATCAAATCAATTAGACTATGATTTAAGTCCTTTTTCTTTCCTAAAAAAAATTTGTACTCATAACTCAAGTTGGATAACTCTCAAATAGCTCAAAGAAAACCCTTAAAGCATTTTATTTATTGAGTGGTCTCTAACCCCCTTCTTGTCTCATTTAGAATCTTTTTTTATTCTTCATTCTGATTTCGTTGTTGAGACAATTGAAATTGGTGTTTCCTTGTTCCAGGATCCTTTATCTTTTCTTTGAATCATTGGGTTTAGACATTACTTCGGTGATCCTTAATCCTTTCAAAATGGCAGCAACATACCTTTTTTTGTGATTTCTTTCTATCAAAGAATCATAAGAACGGTCGATTCCCGCGTGTTACACTTTTGATCGAAACAGTTTTACCAAATCCAACAAATTTCCTTTTGGATTTGAAACTTTCTCGAATTGAATCTTTTCGATTTCTATATCGAAGATATACTTACGAAGTTGTTCCAACTTATTCATTGGCACTAACCCTAGATCCTTGCCCTTGAGAAATGAATCAATACTTTCTACTCGAGCTCCATCATGTACTATTTACATTACAACCCAACAAAAATTGTTGGTTCTAGTCGAACAGAACAAAGGATGTCGAGTCAAGAGCACTTTCATTCCTAATAAAATGGTGGATTCTTACATCCACAGCTGATCATGTCCTTCAAGTCGCACGTTGCTTTCTACCACATCGTTTCAAACGAAGTTTTACCATAACATTCCTCTATTTTGGAACCAGTATGTAATTGATTCAATCATGGAATCATGAATAGTCATTGGGTCTGTCGGTAAATAGTAATCTATACTTTTGTCCTTCTATATGGTTACAAATGAGTAGATATTTTCTGAAAAAGTCTCAGCAATAATTCATTAATCCCCATATTTATAAATGCAACTTTTTTTTCCTATTTAATTAACACGAATAAATGTTTTGAATCTCCATCTTCGAGTGACTCGATAGGATAGATTCACTAATCTCACACTTCTTCGAATATCAAGGACTCATAAGAAGTCATTAAAAATAGTGATAAAAATATTGAATTAAAAAAAATTTCCTACTTCCACATCATTATTTAAATAATGTTTTTGAGTAAGTACCACATTTTTTTTAATCATCATAAGAAAGATGAATCCATGTTTCGTTTCTTTTCGAATTGAACCACCAATGATTTAAAACAGATAGATAGATTGAAAAATAAATCCAATTTATTTCTTTTTTTATGGAATGGATAAAAAGGATTTATATATAAGAGAACATTATTCTTTTGTTACAGCGATTTACAACTATTTTCATAATAGCCAAAGAAAAAAAAAATGTCTAAAAAAGGAGGTTCAAAGAAAATGGATCTGTTACATATGTAATTTACTCGATCGTTTATTAATCAGATTCATACAGATACAGATATTAAAATTGAGATTTCATTGCTGATTAAGTTCTGTCCACCCCCCCAATTCTATGGCGATGATCAATTATAATAAAAAAAGGATCTTCTTTTACGGGATGCTAGAGGAGATAGTATAGGTACAAAGCCAAATCGGTCCAGATTAAGTCGTTGTTCTTTTTTTTTACCCCAACACCCAGTGGCTTAATCCCGTTGATTGAATTCAATTAGTACCAAGAACCCCCTCTTGTGTAGAATTCAAAAATCGACAGAGAAATTAAGAATTTGGCTATCTCATTTAAGTTTAAGGGAGAGGGAATAAGAGATAGGGAATATAGGGGCTTTTCTTTCGTATTTCGGCATCATTGAAAATTCAAATAGATATATGGCACCGAACTTCTTATTAATTTCAATATGAATAGCAGAGGGATGGGCATACAATGAAAGGCCGTCCTACTTTTTTTATTCAAACTATTGTTGTGATCTCTGTTCCCATCTAACCTGGCTCACAAATAGATTAAGTTACATCTGCGTATCATTCGAACGCAATTCAGTTTGTGAAAAAATATGATTCACAGCAGAATCCATAAGAATTAGAAACAAGA